ATTAAAAAGACTGTTTTAAAAAACCACCAAATCTCTTCGTTGGATAAATTCATCAATTTTATCTCACAAACACAAAAAAGAAAACATATTGCGGTTACTTTGCAACTCCATATAACTAAAAAATAGCTCTTTTTAAAAAGCATAAAAGTGTCTTAAGTGTCATTTTTGTCACTTCTTCCTATAGTGATAAAAAATTTGTATAGTCCTATTCCTGGGTAGGAGATAGAATTAAAAAGATAGTTAGTTAAACTAACTAGTAAAAAAAAGTTATATCTGAAAAACGATGAGTTGTCAAGTTGATACAATTTTGATGAAATTCGTTTGAACCTCGCCCTTTGTTCAGTCGTTACCAAGAAGTTTTACCAAGAATTCCCCTTCATTATTGTATAATTATTTTCAGTTCTTTATACCCTAAAAAAACTCTATCTCTATTATAGGACAACAAAACATATTTTGCCAATATTGAAAATATAATCAAAATCCCAATGTCGTTGGCTACTTTAACCTTCCCGACCACAATATTTTTCTTTTTTCAAGGCATTTTACCTGTACCTTGAAAAAAGAAATTGTATTCTACTAGTTTTTTTATAATTAAAAATAGAAAAATTAGATAAATACCATAAAAAAAAGAAATTTTGTACTCTATCTGTCTATCTTTTATCCCTACGAAATACCAGACGAAAATAGAACGATCCTAGAAGAGATATAATGAAATTTGTCGAGGGTTTTTACTCCTTTTATTTGACTGATGGAGTTAATAAACAATTCATTTAATAAACAATTCATTTAATAAACAATTTATTCGAAAAAAAAAAAGTGTTAAGTAAACAGAGTCTTCTTTGCTATTTATTCGAAGCGTCTAGTGATCTTCAACCAATTATGTGCTTCAATATAATTATCAGGAGTAAGCGCTATAGCCTGTTTCCAATACTCAGCGGCTTGATCGAACCAAGCCTCTGCAATTGCAGAATCTCCCTGTCGAATGGCCTGTTCCCCTCGGGCGGAATAGGCCGGTCAATCCCTTCCCTTAGAACCGTACTTGAGAGTTTCCTATCTCATACGGCTCAGCCATCAATTCTTTTGCTATCGCATTTTAATCTACCATATCTAACTGAATGAGATTCCTCCTAGATCTAGCCCATTTTTCGGGCTAAACAAAAGAAGTTAATTATATGAGTTTCAAACTTGAATTTGGATGAATAATCGGTTTTCGTTTTATCTTTTCTTCCACCTTCATAAGAATAAAGAATAGGCATTTCCCCTTATCCTTAGAATTTTCTGAAAGGTAACTATCTCGGTTTCATATAGATATTTATATAGAGTCTTTGAAAAAGACTTCCCTTTCTATAAGAATTTTTAAAAAGAAAAGGAAAGGGGCAATGCACTCTTGATAGAACAAGAGGCTCTCTTACTTTCCAAAAATTTCATTATAAGGTAAGGAAGATAAAATACGAGCTTGTTTTATAGTAATAGTAATTAATCGTTGTTGTTTCAAGGTCAATCTATTCACTCGTCTAGATAATATTTTTCCTTGTTGACTAATAAATCGACTAATTACACTCATGTTTCTATAATCAATTCGATCCCCCGATTCAATCGGGGGTAAACGCCTACGAAACCGAATTCTTGAGAATATTTTAGTTTCTAAGGAAAGGTTTCTTTTTTTTTTGCATTTCTCTAAATATCCAAATTTTGATACCTAATACCCCATAGATAGTTCGAACTGGATAGGAACAATAATCAATTTTAGCTCGAATGGTTTGTAGGGGAACCCGACCCTTTCTGATCCATTCGACACGTGCAATGTCTTTTCCACCGAGCCGACCTGCAATTTGTACTCGAATTCCTTTTATCTTTTCTTTTTTCGCTTTTGCAATAGCCCTTTTCATTGCTTTTCGAAACGGAACTCTATGTTCTAATTGTCCGGCTATATATTGTGCAAGAATAATAGGGTTTCTGTAAGGTTTTGCAATTGTTGTAATAGCAATGTTGATTTTTCGATTTAGTAGACAATCAATTTTTTTTTGTAGATTCGTCTGTAATTCTTCCATTGGAATTTCTTTTAATAATTTTGGGAATGCCAGAGAGATTTGGACCTCGGTCAGATCGGTGCCTTTTAGAATCTTTATACGCGTAATTCCCGAGAGGCTAGAGGCGATTCTTCTATTCTTTTGTATATTTTCTTGTACAAAATCTTCAATATAATCTCGTATGTTTTGATCTTCTATTAGACCTTCCGAATAGTTTTTTGGTTGTTCAAACCAACAGGAATGATGATTTTGGGTTGTACCCAGTCTGAAACCCAGTGGATTTATTTTTTGTCCCATACTCCCCCACTACTATCCATATTATGATATATCATATTTGTATCCTTATTTTTCCATCTAGGTTTTTTTAACCATGGGAAAGTCTCTATATATTTATCTAAAGATATATCTTTCACTACAATACTTATATGACAAGTAGGTCTTTTTATCGGATAACTACGTCCTCTAGCTCGAGGTTTCCATTTCTTCACGGCAGTACCCTCGTTGACTTCGGCTTTACTAATTATTAAATTAGTTTTATTGGAACCTCTAGTGTAACTAGCATTTGCTCCGGCATTTAAAACCATTTTTAAAATGGGATAAGATGCTTGATAAGGCATGACGTTTAGTATCATAAGTGTTTCTTCGTAAGAACGTCCGCGAATTTGATCAATTACTCTTCGCGCTTTATGAGCGGACATGGATATATGACCTAAAGCGTGTACTTCTGTTTTTCTTTTCTTTAGCATAAGGGTCGCCTCCTACTAATGAATTATAAGTATCTATATTTTGTATTAACGACGAGATCGCTTATCGACTTTCGTATGTTTTTGGAAATTGGAAGTAGGTGCAAATTCTCCCAACTTGTGACCTACCATACCATCTGTTATATAAATAGGTAAATGTTCTTTTCCATTATGGATAGCAATAATATGGCCGATCATTGCGGGTATAATGGTAGATGCCCGGGACCAAGTTTTTATTATTTCTTTTTCTTCTTTTGTTTTAAGCTTATCAATTTTTCTTAATAAATGAGTAGCTACAAAAGGATTTTTTTTTAGTGATCGTGTCACAGCTTCCTCCTTTTTCTTTTTTAAAGACGAAGAGAGAAATTCCATTTCTCTCCTATTTACTACGTCGACGAAGAATTAAATTATCACTATATTTATGCTTTTTTCTACTTCGTCTTCCAAGTGTAGGATAACCCCAAGGGGTTGTGGGTTTGTTTCTACCAATTGAGGCCTTCCCTGTACCACCCCCATGGGGATGGTCTACAGGGTTCATAACCACTCCTCTTACTACAGGACGCTTACCTAGCCAACGTTTAGATCCAGCTCTACCCAAACTTTTCTGGTTCACCCCAGCATTCCCCACTTGTCCGACTGTTGCTGAGCAGTTTTGGGATATCAAACGGACTTCTCCAGAAGGTAATTTTAATGTGGCTGATTTCCCCTCTTTTGCAATCAGTTTCGCTAGAGTCCCTGCTGCTCTAACTAATTGTCCACCCTTTCCAAGCGTGATTTCTATGTTATGTATGGACGTGCCTAAGGGCATATGGGTCAAAGGTAGGGCATTTCCTATTTTTATAGGAACTCCTGTACCAGAAACAATGGTATTTCCAATTTCAGTCCCTTTGGCATGTAAAATATATCTCTTCTCACCATCCCCATAGTGTATGAGACAAATAGATGCATTTCTATTAGGGTCATATTCTCTGGTTATGATTTTACCATATATGTTTTTTTCATTACGGTGAAAATCTATTTTACGGTAGAGACGCTTATGACCTCCCCCTCTATGACCTGCGGTAATGATTCCTCTGGCATTACGACCTTTACCACACCGATGCTTCCCATAGGTCAAATTATTTCGTGCAACGGTTCCATTGCGTGTGCTCGGGTTAGAAGTTTTGTATAAATGTATCACCATGCTATTAAGTATTTAGATTTATCTTTTTAAGAGGTAGAATAGAATAACCCCGTTGAAGGGTAATGATTATACGTCTGTAATGCATTGTATGTTCCATAAAACGTCCTGTTCTTTTACCCTTTCCCGGAAGTCGATGACTATTCATAGCTATTACCTTGACACCAAAAAAGAGTTCGACCCAACGCTTTATTTCTGTCCTAGTTAATCCTGATTCGACATTAAAAGTATATTGATTTTTCTCAAATAACCGAATACTTTTGTTTGTAAATACTGCATATTTGATTCCATCCATGGTACATTGCTCCTTTACTATTTTTTATTATTATTATTATAAAATAGAAAATTATGGATTTCCATAGATTCTAGATATTGCGTCTGTATATTACTATATGGCGATTACATTCGAATCAATATTATTCTATAATAACACATAGGGTGGATCATGCACTTGAGAATTACAGTAAATTGAGAATGGATATAGAAGAATGTGCATAGATTGAATCACTTGACAATTATGAATCCGCTTTATCTACGAACAAGGAAGCTATAAGTAATGCAGAGCAAGTAAGTTAGCAAGGCAAGATTCATTACATTACAATATTAATATATACAAATACAATAAGATAGAGAATTAGATATTTCTATAGACGTAGTAGAGGGTCCCATTAGCATGCATCCAGTAGGAATTGAACCTACGAACTCTCCAATTATGAGTTGGGCGCTTTAACCATTCAGCCATGGATGCTTAGTAGAGATCCTCGTACATGGTGAATAAGCAAATTCCAATTAAAATGAAATCTGTAGTCTAAATCAATCCAATTAACATAACATTGATTTATGTTTATTTTTATTTAGTATTTTGGCGGGAGGTACAAACGCTAAAAAGACATCAATTAAAATTAAGATTCTGAATTTTCGAATTGAGAGAGATATTGAGCGCAATCCAAAATTTTCGTTATGTGTCAGAGTCATGGACCGAATTCAATTTAGTGGGATCTTTCATTCACGTTTTTTCCACCAAGAACGTTTTATAAAACTCTTTGACCCCTGAATTTTGAGTATCCTACTTTCATGCAATTCACAAGGTTCAACAAAGAATTGAATTGATATCTCGGTGTAATACTCTTTGTAGTAGCGTTCCTTATCTATTCTATCGTATTAACAATCGAAGTCGAAAGAAAAAATCTCTATTTGCCTGGTTAATGAATCTCTTTCTATTATAATTGTTCTGGACCTATTAGACGAAATATGCGAGTTTGGCGTCGATATGCTATTGAGTAATGATGAGGGTCCCGCTGATGGGTTCAAATCAATACGTTTGCATAAGAAATATTGGAATATGCTTCTCAATAACCTTCTCATCGATATCAGCGATTTCATAAGTACCATACCAAATCCCATTGATCGAATCACCTTTTCGAGAAATACGAGACATCTAAGTCATACAAGTAAAGAGATCTCTTCATTTCATTGATAACAAAAGGAAAAGACCTGGATGAAGATTTTTTGATAAAAAACGGAATCCTGGCTCCTGAACAGTCAGTTCATTGAAACTGATGACATAGACTTCTTGATGTAGTTCTACACCTTTACGACATAAAAAGGGGTTGGTTCACTTCTATTGAGTCTGATTCATAATGATCATTTCTCATGACTCTGCTTTTCTAATGCTGGAACAACCGGGAGCAAGTTACTTACGATACTTAGTTGACATTCATAGAAAGTCGCTAATGAATTCTGTGAAGTATGAGTTCAATACATCCTGTTTAGCAGAAAGACGGATATCCCTTGCTCATTATGAGACAATCATTTTATCAAAAACCTTGTGTGGGGCTAATCGTTTTGATTTACCATCTCTTGAAAAACCAAAACTCTTTTCGCTCTGCTTAGCCTTATATTACTCTACGGATATTTTAGTGAGAAATTCGATAGGAATTGGACGATCCTATTTGGTCAAATCCCTGTTGACAAACTCCTGTCTTCCTTTCATTAGCTTATTTGGGAATACCTTCCAGAATCCCAGAGGTTTTTTTATGATTATAGTATTGACGAGGAGACTGAGGACATAAATGCTGAGATTCTTCGTGTTGATCCTGCTGAGGGTGTTCGCTAATAAGAGTAAGGATCTCCGATCTCCCCGATCCTGGCCTTTTTGAGGCAGAGCTGGAGCAGCTACCTTGGCGTATAGCATAGGGACAAATTCTGGAGACGGTTACGATTTCGAAAATAGATCGATTTGATATCAATCTTCAATTCGAATTAGCAAAAGCAATCTCTCCTTGGTCTTCTTGCATAATAATAATATGGATTCCAAACATTCATGATACGCGTGTGAGGAAGTCGAAGGACTTCTTATCCCTCGATATATTATCGAAGCATCTCTCCAGGGATTAATAAAGTAGAAATATTCTTGTTATTGCTTCGACTCATCTTCCCGACAAAGTGGATCCCGCTCTAATAGCTCCGAATAAATTCAATACGTGCATTAAAGCACGAAGGCTTCTTATTCCACAAGAACGAAAGTACTTTTTCACTCGTGCATCTACTAGGAGATTTCATTTGGAAAAGAAAATGTTCCATACTAATGTAATGGAGTCGGGTCTATAATCATGGATTCCGATGCACGAGATCTTGTAGCACTTACCGATGAGGCCCTATGAATTAGTATTTCACAGAAGAAATCAATTATAGACACTAATACAATTAGACTCGCTCTTCATAGACAAACTTAGGATTTGCGGGCCCGTGTAAATCGGTGTTAGGGGGTCTTTTTCTATCAGATAGGAAGGGCTGTTGTACAAAGTGTACTTCTAAGTAATGGCCTCATAGAGCCTATCTATATCTATCTATATCGAGATGAAATTATATCAGGCAGTGGAGCCTTAATATGTTCAAATGGTGCTTCGAACTTGCAACGAATATCAAGCAATTAACGAGACTTCTTTATCTTTTGAGTTGTTCTGCTGGATCAGTCGCTCAAGATCTTTTGGGACACAAGGAAAAAATGGGATTATGGTGGGAGACTCGTTGAGAATGATTCTGAGCCAATTGAAGTCCTATTAGAAGTCGAAATAGCTCTCGTGGGACCCTCACCGACAGAAAAAGATTGCAGCCCATTTGATAATGATCAATTGATATTGCTTCATCGGCCCAAACCAAGGAATCCCTTAGATATGATGCTAAACGGATTTTGTTCTATCCTTAATCACCGATTTGTCTATGAAAGCTATGAATCGGAGGACGGGGAAGTCCTTTGAGGGGAAAGGGGAGTTAGCCAATCACATAGTTTTGGCTCCTAGAATATGGCAACCTTGGAGCTTTCTATTTGATTGGATCGAAAGGTCCAATGAATTGGGATTTCCCTCTTGGTTCAGGTCATTTTGGGGCAAGCGGGGCATTTCTGATGAAGAGGATGAGCTTAAAGAGGCTGAGCTTGAAGCGGATGATGATGAACTTGAAGAGGATGAGATGAAGAGTTGGATTTGTTTGGGAGTGACCCCATGCCATACCAGCCACGAGATAGATCTTTCAAGAACAAGGCCTT